GAATGGTTCGGAACAAAGAAATGGAAGAACTAGAACCGTATGGATTTCCAAAGACTCCATGGATAGGAACTAAAAACGAGATATCGAAGTAGTTCTGATGATTCAGTATATCATCACTTCAATTCGGAGTTCTTAGTTACTTTGACCGGGTGGATCTTAGTGATGGAATAATAAGTAATAATTCATTGGTTGATTGTATCATTAACCATTTCTTTATTTTGGTGCGAGGAACTTACCATGAATCCACTGATTTCTGCCGCTTCCGTTATTGCTGCTGGATTGGCCGTAGGGCTTGCTTCTATTGGACCTGGAGTTGGTCAAGGTACTGCTGCGGGCCAAGCCGTAGAAGGTATCGCGAGACAACCAGAAGCAGAGGGTAAAATACGAGGTACTTTATTGCTTAGTCTGGCTTTTATGGAAGCTTTAACAATTTACGGACTGGTCGTGGCATTAGCGCTTTTATTTGCGAATCCTTTTGTTTAATCCTATTCTATAAACGCGAAAATACGTACTTCTTTTCTTATTTTATTGCCGTCGACTTACCGCTTGCTTCTTCGAATTATATCAAAACTTCACTCCACTTCTTCGTTGAGACAATACTCCGGGGAAGGTCTGATTTGAGGATGAGGAATTAGTAGATCCACTCGCTTTCTCACTTCCCGTCCTTAATTTAATGGAAACCCCTTTTGACTTTTAGGAAGCGTTGCAGGTATTTCGCAATTGACATGAAACCGGGGACCTAATAAGTATCTTATTGGGAACTTCAATTGAAATAAAATAATAATAAAGAATCCATTTTTGAAATTTGAAAATGATTTCAAATGAAATGAATATATTCATATTTAAAATAAGTCAATTAATAAAAAAAAAGAAATCAATAATAAAAAAACGGGACGAAGTAATACAAAAAGAACTCTGTTCGATTTTGTTAGTCCTATCTATAAGAGGAGAGCATATGAAAAATGTAACCGATTCTTTCGTTTCCTTGGGTTACTGGCCATCTGCCGGGAGTTTCGGGTTGAATACCGATATTTTAGCAACAAATCTAATAAATCTAAGTGTAGTGCTTGGTGTATTGATCTTTTTTGGAAAGGGAGTGTGTGCGAGTTGTGTATTTCAAGAATAGGCTGGATCCAACCGGCTGCACTTTCTTTTTTTTTTTTTATTTATAAATAGGGAAGAAAGGTGCACGATCTCGACGAATTACTTCTGAATAAATTCAGAAATCATATGTAAGAACCATAGCATTTCGTGACTCATTGGTAAATCAACTTTGATTCTCTATCAACCAATAATGTGGGACCATTAACATGGTTAAAGCTAAACCGCCTGAAGTCCAGGCACAACATGGTACTCTTTCTACCACTACGTTAGTACGGAGATGGTTTCAAAATGAATAGTTGGCAATTTATCCGATATAGAACACTCATATCGATAAAATGATTTGAACCATTTACTGGAAAAATGGGTGTCTCGCCCTTTTTTTATCCAATGCTGAATCGACGACCTATGTATAAAATAAGAAGAATTTTTTGGATTTGAAGAAAAAAAAAAAACAACTTTGCTGACAATTACAGATTTTTTTTGTCTGGTCGGAAGAGTCCTCTGAATATTCTGGTCTTGTATCAGTTTCCATATCTTGGAATACGAACAGAGAAGAGAGGGTAGGCTCATTACATTAAAAGATATGGGAATGCTCATAACATAAGTAACTGAGCGTGAGAGCCAAATGAATCGAAAGATTCATGTTTGGTTCGGGAAGAGATCATGGAAGTGAAGTTGTGAAATGAATGGGAAAATAATCTACTTTCATTAAGTGATTTATTAGATAATCGAAAACAGAGGATTCTGAGTACTATTCGAAATTCAGAAGAACTACGCGGAGGAGCTATTGAGCAGCTCGAAAAAGCCCGGGCTCGCTTACGGAAAGTGGAAATGGAAGCAGATGAGTTTCGAGTGAATGGATACTCTGAGATAGAACGAGAAAAACAGAATTTGATTAATGCCACTTATGAGAATTTGGAACGATTAGAAAATTACAAAAATGAAACCATTCATTTTGAACAACAAAGAGCAATTAATCAGGTCCGACAGCGAGTTTTCCAACAAGCCTTACAAGGAGCTCTAGGAACTCTGAATAGTTGTTCGAACAGCGAGTTACATTTACGCACCATCAGTGCTAATATTGGCATGCTCGGGGCCATGAAAGAAATAACTGATTAGCCCTTTTACTGTAGGCATTATTTTTTTTTTTTTTTTCTCCCTTTGTTTCCGAAAAAGAATTAAGAGACACTAATGGTAACCATTCGAGCCGACGAAATTAGTAATATTATCCGTGAACGTATTGAACAATATAATCGAGAAGTCACGATTGTGAATACCGGCACCGTACTTCAAGTAGGCGATGGCATTGCTCGTATTCATGGTCTTGATGAAGTAATGGCAGGGGAATTAGTAGAATTTGAAGAGGGTACAATAGGCATTGCTCTGAATTTGGAAT